TTTACTATAAATGTTCCGAGGGAACTCATTAGCGGAATGTTTCCGATAAAAATGCTTTGTTCTTGCATATCCCTGCTGGTTTTCCAAATTAATCCTGCGGATACATAGAATTCCGAAGAATATGTGAGTAATTCATACACAGCGTCTCTTTCTTTTATCAACGGTTCTACTAATTTATGAGTTTCCACAAATAATTGAAATTCTATTTCTTGATCTGTATCTTCAATTTGTGGAAACTTATAAAGTTCTTCCGTCAAACCCTGATCAACGAACCTACAAAATCCTTTCAATTGTATCTGATTAAAGCTAGGTATTGTAGACACTCCCTCATTTCCATCAATGAGCATTTTACATTTCCCGTTTCTCAAAAAATACCACCCTTGGTTCATTCTTAACTGAATTATCTAGACGATCTAACAGGGATGGGATTTATAGTCTGTTTACTGAATCACATGAAATTTTACTCAACTCCATATCCCATATCTGGAATGATAAGTATTAAATTTAAATACATAAAAATAAATACATAAAAAAGAAGGGTAGATTTCGGTTTCTACCTAAATGGGGATTTTTGATTGAAATTTGTAACGAGTACAAATGGAAAGGGGGTGATAAAACATCCCTCTAAAAAGAAGTCTTCCGTTTAGACTTATTATTATTAAGTTAGTTCTAAGATTTTGTAGAGAATATCAAAAAGGGTCATTCTTCAAATTCTATTATTATGATATTCTATATTCCAGTCGGCTTGAATATCCTAAAAATAAAGAAAAAGAAATGGATTTGGCATTTGATACTTTTGATGAGAGAGGGGATAAAAATCAGAAACAATATAGAATCACTTTGAAAACCGCTTTGTTGTGCGTTTGGGTTTGATTATTCAAAAAAAGATTCATTCACAGAGAAAAGAGTTCTCTTTACTAATTTACTTATTTTTGAGTAGAATACGGCTGTGAATTAGATATGAATTATCTAATACAAATAATACAAAAGGGGGTTCTTTTTAGTAAATTTTAGTAAATATGTATATAGATAATATTCATCTTCGCTTTTATTGTATTACCTTTTTGGCAGCACGGGGCTGTGCTCTTTAAATTTCTATTCAATTCAAAACTGAAATAGGATAATTTCCTAATAATTACTTAGAGGCAACAAAGGCTGCATATATTAATTTAATAAACTCCTAAATCTCGGTCTAACGGTTTGACTTTTGGGTTTACATAGGTTCACATATATATAGAATATAAGGTTATAATTGAAATTGAGAAAGACTAAGACTACGAGGTATCCATTTGGATTATCTTCTGTCATTAGGTAAATCAAATCTAATTTTGGGATTCAAACCGGTCATGAATTCGCCGTCAGCAATCAACAGTTCATGGTTCAAATTTGTCCTAAATTTTAGATTTTGCGAATGAAAATCTACATTTGATTTTTTTTTACTATAAAGGGAAAGGGGTTAGCCTTTTTGAGATACTAGGATACTAGATAGAGGTGGCCCCAATCCAATCAAAAAAGATGGGAAGTTTTTTAGGAAAAGAAAAAAGGGGGGGGGCTTAAGAAAAAAGGAAATAAAGTTCCAAGGATAAGAAAAGCAGTTTAGTAGCACGTGAGAAATGCATCTCTTTTTATATCATTTTGGCGGTATGGCCGAGTGGTAAGGCGGGGGACTGCAAATCCTTTTTCCCCAGTTCAAATCCGGGTGCCGCCTAATAAAAAAACCTTGAAATCGCCGAATTCCCTTTTCAGTAGAAATGGAGAAAACAGGCTGTTGGTACTTGTTTGATTCAAAGTATCCGGCTAGGGTTTTTCAAAAATATTCTAAATCCTAGATGTAATAAGTTATTCGTGTGGTTAAGGGGGTTAGTGAGACTTCCCAACCCCCTCTACTACTACTCACTAGTCTTTGGACTACAAATTAAGTGTTTGATGACTGGACCCTTGAATTTGATTGGACACCCTGGCAGTAATAGGAGATTGAATTCAATTCCAATACTTGTGGCAACGACGGAAAATCCTTTATACACAATACACATACAGGATATATGGCGGACTCACAAGAATCTAGGAATGCTCGGGTATCCAATCAATATTTAATTGGATGAAAAATGTAAAAGTATTACTACACGTTCCATTAGTAACATCCCTTCGAGAGGTTACTACGTATTTTTTTTTTGCTTATGTTTTCTCTTTCAAGATTCGAAATGATATAGGAATCCCTTTCTACAATGAGTGGGTTTATTTGATTGGTTTAGGAAGAGTTTTCGACCAGAATACACTTTTTGACTATGTTCGATCGATTCGACTATACTATTAGTAGTGAGTAACAATAAACAATAGAATAATTCCTTGATAGTTATAGAGATAAGGGGGCATAATTCACATGGATATAGTAAGTCTTGCTTGGGCTGGTTTAATGGTAGTCTTTACACTTTCCCTATCACTAGTAGTGTGGGGAAGAAGTGGACTATAAGGGTATTACTTATTTAATTGAATTGAGGAATCATGCTATATTAATTGTTTTCTAGATCGTTCTGCAACGCGTTTTGAACTCTAAAGAGAATCCAAGGCCAAGGATCTTCATTTTTATTTTGAATTCCATTAGATTCGAATGTAAGTAATGTATTCTCTGAATCATACTCTTTCTCTCAAACAGATATTGCGCTGCTTCCTTGAACTCTTAGCAGGCTTAGAGATGGATACGTAGGACGACCGGACACCTCTTTTTTTATTATTCTTTTTTCTTGAGTTGTTTCTCTCTTTACTTTAATTGACTTTAATTGTTCCATTACTGTTCAAAGAAGAATTTCTTTTGTAATTTTTTTTGTTAAGTGCATATGTATTTTCTATAAAAAATGGTATAGATTTGATGATTATCGAACAAGATACTATAGATAAGAGTAAAGTGAGTCACGTATTGCACATTTAACGCACCTTTATTTTATCTAAATCAATTATCTTATATCTTATAGAAATTCGATTTATGCTTTATTGAATCACATTTCATAGCACGGTTGAGGCGGTACCGCTAAAAATCGGTGAGGCTTACTCTTCCTTTTCAAAACCTGAGAAGTGCTTGCGAAACTACTCAATCAATTGAAAGTTTTCTAATGATTTTAGTACTATACACCCCTCAATGTAGTCATTAGAACCCTAAGACATAAGAAGAAAATGATTCTTTCAGATTGATCAAATGATCAAAACAAAAAAATAGATCTAATAAATAGACTGGGATGATATAGCAATTTCATGTTTGGAATTGCTATCCACATATACACGAAGATAATATGTTTAATCCTCAGTTAGATTAAACTCTCTATATATTAGAGAGTCTTATAGAGCACAGCTTTACACATTACATTGTAGAACTTTATACCTTTCTACACTAAAATGATACTAATATCTAGATCGTATGGTAGAAAGATTCATCTATTTCTTTCTACTATACGATTTCTATACTCGATACTGGGAATTGTAGTCGTCTTATTTCATTTAAGGTTTACGATGCGAAAAATTTCTCAGTTTATTTCGTGAATTCTTGAATTCAAAAAAGTTTACTCCGTTTAATTCAAATTAATTATTTATTTTGACTGACTGTTTTTACATAAATGATAAGTAAAAAGGCGGTAGGAACTAGAATGAATAGTGCAGTAGCAATAAATGCAAGAATATTTACTTCCATAATTGAAAATCAAATTTTCACAATAAACCCGGGATTTAATCCCATAGAGATGACAAGTCCTTCTCCTTTCAATTCAATGGATGAATTACCTCTCAATGGTTTTGAATCAGATCAAAATTATGAATAACAATAGCTGAACTCTGAAATGAATTCGTGGTCAAAAATGGAATAGTATAACAGAGGAAGTTCGTTTAACAATACCGAATCCCAACTTGGATTCCCGACCAAAACCCTTTCTTTCTATATTTCTTTCTATATTTCTATTTATCATTTATTTCTGTTCTTATTTTTTGTATTACCTTACATCTCCCGTGTATAATTATCTGATGAAGGATCATATTATCACCTTTTCAATTCCATTATTCACGCAGTTCCAACCTCAACTAAGAAAAAACCGTTTCCGTTGATTATTAACACTGGGAAGTCTATATCAAAAACTCAGGATGTTATGCAATTTGAAAGAAATCCATTTTTTTGATTCAATTAGTAATTGAGGTTCTAAAAAATGGAACCAAAAAGAGAGATTTTTCTATTTAAATAGAAAAAAGCATTCTATCCGCGGAATTTTTTGACATCTCTTTTTATTGGTAATTCCATTTGTTTTGTGTGTGTCCCCTTCAAAAAAAGAAGTACCCCTACTTGTTTTGGGAATGAAATTCTCCAACCCATTTCCCGTTCATTGTTTTGAAAGAATTGATTAATGTATTTAGTTGATCTGGACGGGATTGACGGGGCTCGAACCCGCAGCTTCCGCCTTGACAGGGCGGTGCTCTGACCAATTGAACTACAATCCCCGGGAAATAAATAGGCAATATAGCAGAAATTTTTATTCTTTTTTATCTCCGTATCGAGTCTTTTTTTTTTTGTAAGGGGGTTATACCCTCTCATGGTAGATTGTCGAATTATTGGGCCGAGCTGGATTTGAACCAGCGTAGACATATTGCCAACGAATTTACAGTCCGTCCCCATTAACCGCTCGGGCATCGACCCACAAAGAATCACTTTTAGGCTTATTGGTAATAATCCACGAGAAACTTCCTTTCGTAGTATACCCTACCCCCAGGGGAAGTCGAATCCCCGCTGCCTCCTTGAAAGAGAGATGTCCTGAACCACTAGACGATGGGGGCTACTTGTATAACTGCTATCATACTATGATCATAGTATAAATATTTTATTTTTTGTCAATATAGTGGAATGCTATGATTAAATCATCATGGAATGTTATGATTAAATACAAGGGATTTTTCGCCTTTCCTATTCCCCTAATTGGAGAGAATTTTTTAGTTCTGGGGATAGTACAAGTAGAATCTCTTCATTCTAG